TATGTAAAAACAGTTAGTCAAAATGATTAATTCATTTGAATTTAAAAATGAATTTGAATAAAACTTTCCTTCTGAGTTCTTATCAAAAATTGACGAAGTCAAATGAAAAGGATTCCAATTTCGCGTCTTAACTTAAATGAAATGAGCGGACTTTAATCGTCAGTATTCTATTAATTTGATAGTATGGTAAGAAAGAAATAGATGAATCCTTCTTTCTACCATACTATCGATCTCTTATTCTATAAAGTTTTAATCTAGAATAAAGATAGATTCTATAGATCAATCTACAAATTCTGATCATGTAATATATTCTATTAATTCCTTATATTGTATGGAATTGACTTAACATATTGTATAGAATTGACATAACACCCAATTCTATTTATTTGCTACATCTATTTGTTCCGATCAATCTAAGATAAGAATTATCTTAGGATTCTAATTCCCTTTCCTAATAAAGAAGAGTAAACCTCACTTATTTTTAACGCCCAAACCATGATATGAAAAAAGTCGATAAAGCATAAATCGCCTTTATAAGATTAGAAACCAAGCGATAAATGCCCAATATGTGATTCGTCCGAAGCAAGATCTTATTATTGCATAGTCTCTCGTTAGATAACTACTATATATCATATCATTTCTCATAGAAAGTTCGTATACACTTAACAAAACCACTTGTTCTTTGAACAGTAAAAAGGAAAAGCAATCAAACAAAAAAAGGGGTCCGGTCTTCCTCAGTATCCATCTATAAAGATGGTAAGAGCCCATTCCATTGATTGAAATAGAAAATTTCGGAAGAATCTTAGGTTAGAATAAATTTCTAATCATCTGAATCCCCTTCTTTTCGAAATACAAACAGGGGAATCGCTCAAATATCTCTTTGATTGAAAGAGTATGATTCATATCATAGATTACTCCATTTGACTCCAATGAAATTCGAAATTCAGATATTTTGATTTTAAATAGTTCAAAACGCGTTGCAGAACGATCTATAAAACAAGTGATACGGTTTGATTCCTCAACTCAATTTAGTAGTACTTCTATAGCCCACTTCTTCCCCACACTACGAGTGAAAGGGAAAATGTAAAGATTACCATTAAAGCAGCCCAAGCGAGACTTACTATATCCATATGAATTATGTCTCCTATCTCTATAAATACAAAGGAATTATTCCTCACTAATAATAGTGGAATCAATGGTGCAAAGTCAAAAAAAGGGGATTTTGTCCGAACACTATTGATAAACCAATCTGATTTCGAATCGGGAAAGATTAAACACAAGCAAAATATCCAAAGGGAATGGGAACATGTGAATAATAAGGCCTATTCTTTTGTTGACCCTCGTAAGTAAAAACGGAAAGGGAGAAATCACTAAAAAAGATAAATCACTATCTAGTACAGACCTATATTTCCCCTAATCCATACCCCCTACCCCGATTATCTCTGAGGGGGTAGGGGGCTTGGCTAGGGGTTATCGAAAAAAAATTCTTTCTTTTTTCTATAAAAAAAATATTATCCATCGAATCTAATATTGATTGGATACCCCAGCGTTCATCTCGCAAGTCAGTCATATATAACGCAACTTCCAACCCTTTCAAAAATTCTAAATAGAATCATATTTCTTAGCAGGCTCTACAATCTAATCCAAGATCCAGTCATTAGACAGTCCCTTAGTATAGTAATAGAAGGGAATCATAAAGTCTTAAAAGCTCCCTACTATAGAATAGATTAGAATATTTCCTTGAATCCTAGATGCGAACGAGGATTCACAATCTTTTATTTTCGAAAAACCTCAGACCAAATGTTTAGAATCAAACAAAATATCAACAGTCTTTCCTCTGTTTCTACCGGAGAATTATTCTCCGAGTTATATCAGCAGAACAGAAGAAAAGAAGAGATTTCGGGTTTTTTGTTTGATCAGGCGACACCCGGATTTGAACTGGGGAAAAGGGATTTGCAGTCCCCCGCCTTACCACTCGGCCATGCCGCCAAAATGATACAAAAAGATTCTCGGATTACTAAATTTTTATTGCACTTGAAATTTTTAATTTTTTTGTTTTGGATAGAGTATCTCAAAATCCACAATGCTAAAAAAATTATCTCGCTTTTCTATTGAGAAATCACATGTGGATTTTCAGCCGACAAATTGGAACCATTAACTATTGACTGCTTATGCTTACTTCGAATTTATGAACGCTTCTGGAGATTTGAATCTAAAAATTGTGTTTTCCTAATGACATACATAAGAAAATACAAATTGAGATAAAACTAATCAGTATTTATTTTTTTTTATCAAAAAACCCTTCTCAATTTCAATTATAACAAAATATATGAGTCTATGTAAACCCCAGAACATAAATTACAGATATCTATTAGTTAGATATGTTGTCGATAGGGAATTATCATAAAATAATTCTACTTCATTTTTGCATTGAATATAGATTTTCGTTTGATAAAGGACGACCGGGGCTGTCCCGAATAGAAGGTACTAAAATAAAAGA